GATTTGGCACCGGAATTCGCACCTGAACCGGATCAAACCAAATCTGTCAGGCTATGTTTCTCTTGTTCTCTCGAATCTACGGAGTAAGACATCTACTTCTCAAAAAGATAAATTATGGTCATTACATAAAAGGCTCCCTTGAAAAACATTGGCGCACGTGTAAACGAGGTGCTCTACCTAACTGAGCTATAGCCCTTGTCATAACCATTTTAACATAGAGACAATTTCTTGTCAAGAAGTCAAGAAGGGTATCCCATAATCTCACATGATAACTCTCTGATCCATTTATGTTTACTGATAAAATATTTATATTGCTTAGAAAAAATATTTTACCTATAATCCATCGAAGCGATGGAGACCCTTTTTGTGGTGATAAATGACCTACTTAACCCAGTGGTTAGAGTATTGCTTTCATACGGCGGGAGTCATTGGTTCAAATCCAATAGTAGGTAGAACTTATTAGATACCGGATTCCATGGTATCTAATAAGTTTTTCTACCCATCCTCTTTATATCATCAGATTAATCTCAAATTAGACTTCATTGTGTTCAATTTGTGGAATCAAGATATAGTGTGTAGTGTATAATAAAGAACTCTTTTGATTTTGATTGAATGTATTGACTACTAATAGGAAATCACTTTGACAGCTTCTACTCGTGTCCTAGCTCGTCTGAGAGCTAGATTTGCCTCAATTGATTGTCTCTTACCCTCAGCTCTACTCAAGTTAGCTTCAGCTATTTCAAGAGTTTGTTGAGCTTCTTGTGGATCAATGTCAGTACTAATTTCCGCACCATTTCCTAAAATGGTGATCTCATTATTACTTATTCTAGCAAAACCGCCCATAAGAGCCACCGTTAACCATCGGTCGTTTAGCCGTATTCTCAAAAGACCTATATCTACAGCCGTGGCAATGGGGGCATGGTTTGGTAATACCCCAATCTGTCCACTATTAGTAGATAAAATAATCTCTTTCACTTCGGAATCCCAAATCATTCGATTAGGAGTCAGTACACAAAGATTTAAGGTCATTTCTTCAATTTGCTCTCCTCTTCTAAGTTCATAGCTTTCGCGGTAGCTTCGTCGATGTTACCCACCAAATAAAAGGCCTGCTCGGGAAGACCGTCTAATTCTCCGGAAAGGATGAATTGAAACCCCCTAATTGTTTCTGCGAGACCAACATATTTCCCTGGAGAACCAGTAAAGACTTCTGCCACAAAGAAGGGTTGTGATAAGAAACGCTCAATCTTGCGTGCTCTTGCTACAGTTAAACGATCTTCTTCGGATAATTCGTCCAACCCAAGGATAGCTATAATGTCCTGAAGTTCTTTGTAACGTTGTGAAGTTTGTTTAACCCTTTGCGCAGTTTCATAATGTTCCTCGCCAACGATCCGAGGTTGTAACATAGTTGACGTTGAATCCAAAGGATCTACTGCTGGATAAATACCTTTGGCAGATAATCCTCTTGATAATACGGTAGTAGCATCTAAATGTGCAAATGTCGTGGCAGGAGCTGGGTCGGTCAAATCATCCGCAGGTACATAAACTGCTTGGATCGATGTTATGGATCCTTCCTTGGTAGAAGTAATTCTTTCTTGCAAAGAACCCATTTCCGTACTAAGGGTAGGTTGATAACCCACTGCAGAAGGCATTCTACCTAATAAGGCAGAGACTTCGGACCCTGCTTGAACGAAACGAAATATATTGTCGATGAATAGAAGTACGTCTTGCTCATTAACATCCCGAAAATATTCCGCCATGGTTAGGGCAGTCAAGCCAACTCTCATACGAGCTCCTGGTGGTTCATTCATTTGACCATAGACTAGAGCCACTTTTGATTCTGCAATATTTTTTTCATTAATCACCCCGGATTCTTTCATTTCCATGTAGAGATCATTTCCTTCACGAGTACGTTCACCTACTCCGCCAAATACGGATACGCCTCCATGAGCTTTGGCAATGTTGTTGATCAATTCCATGATGAGTACTGTTTTACCCACTCCAGCTCCCCCAAATAGTCCGATTTTTCCTCCACGGCGATAGGGGGCTAAAAGATCCACCACTTTAATCCCTGTTTCAAAGATTGATAATTTCGTATCTAACTGTATGAAGGCGGGTGCAGATCTATGAATAGGAGATGTTGTGCGAGTATCAACAGGACCTAAATTATCAACGGGCTCTCCAAGAACGTTGAAAATTCGTCCGAGAGTAGCTCCCCCGACTGGAACACTTAGAGGAGCTCCCGTGTCAATCACTTTCATTCCTCTCATCAGACCATCTGTAGCACTCATAGCTACAGCTCTCACTCGATTATTTCCTAATAATTGTTGTACTTCACAAGTTACATTAATTTGCTGACCGACAGTATCTCGACCCTGAATTACCAAAGCATTATAAATATTAGGCATCTTGCCCGGTGGAAAAATGACATCCAGTACTGGGCCAATAATTTGAGCAATACGCCCTAGGTTTTGTTCTTCAAGTGTAGAAACCACAGGATCAG